GTGGTGACATAAGTCCCTCCCTACAACTCATGAATTAAGAATTCGCACAACGACAAGGTCTACTCGACGGGAATTAGCCGTGAATGAAATCAAACCTTTCGCAGGAATCTTTCACAAAGACTATAATCAACTAATCAGAATGGTTCATTATTAGACCTAGACCATTTTGTATTTGATTCGCCAAATACATCATTATTGTATACTCGTTCCTATGTATGGCGCAACCCAATCCCAGTTTTTCCACTTTGTAATCCCGTCAATCGAAATATCTAACTAATAATAAATTCACTCTTGACAGTGATCTATGTTGTAGATGTAAATCCTAGAGGGGAATGGGGTTGGTTGAACTTGAAAATTCATGCATTGAATGAGTAAACAATGGAATTGGATTCGGTTGGATGCGACTGAAGTACTAACTGCTAACTCCTAATTCTTTTTCAATTCCCGGAGCCATTTTGTCTCGCTCGGGGAATTTTTTTTTTGTTTGTCAAAAATTTGACCTCTTTCACTTGTTTATGATTATGAGAATCAATCCTACTCCTTCCGGTCCTGGGGTTTCTACACTTGAAGAAAAACAACCGGGGCGTATTGCTCAAATCATTGGTCCGGTATTGGATGTATCCTTTCCCCCCGGCAAGATGCCTAATATTTACACCGCTTTGGTAGTGAAGGGTCAAGATACTGCCGGCCAGCAAATTAATGTGACTTGTGAGGTACAGCAATTATTAGGAAATAATCGAGTGAGAGCTGTAGCTATGAGTGCTACAGATGGTCTGATGAGAGGAATGGATGTGATTGACACGGGAGCTCCTCTAAGTGTTCCAGTCGGTGGATCGACTCTCGGACGAATTTTCAACGTTCTTGGAGAACCTGTTGATAATTTAGGTCCTGTAGATATTCGAAAAACATCGCCTATTCATAGATCCGCGCCTGCTTTTATAGAATTAGATACCAAATTATCTATTTTTGAAACCGGGATTAAAGTCGTGGATCTTTTAGCGCCTTATCGTCGTGGGGGAAAAATAGGACTATTCGGTGGAGCTGGAGTGGGTAAAACAGTACTCATCATGGAATTGATCAACAACATTGCCAAAGCTCACGGGGGTGTATCCGTATTTGGCGGAGTAGGCGAACGTACTCGTGAAGGGAATGACCTTTACATGGAAATGAAAGAGTCTGGAGTGATTAATGAACAAAATATTGCAGAATCAAAAGTAGCTCTAGTCTATGGGCAGATGAATGAACCGCCGGGAGCTCGTATGAGGGTTGGTTTGACTGCCCTAACCATGGCAGAATATTTCCGGGATGTTAATAAACAAAACGTCCTTCTATTTATCGACAATATTTTCCGTTTTGTACAAGCAGGATCTGAAGTATCCGCCTTATTGGGCAGAATGCCTTCTGCTGTGGGTTATCAACCTACTCTTAGTACAGAAATGGGTTCTTTGCAAGAAAGAATTACTTCTACCAAAAAGGGATCCATAACTTCTATTCAAGCAGTTTATGTCCCTGCGGACGATTTAACCGACCCCGCCCCTGCTACGACATTTGCACATTTAGATGCGACTACCGTACTCTCCAGAGGACTCGCTGCCAAAGGGATCTATCCAGCAGTAGATCCTTTAGATTCCACGTCAACTATGCTACAACCTCGGATTGTTGGTCAGGAACATTACGAAACTGCGAAAAGAGTTAAGCAAACTTCACAACGTTATAAAGAACTTCAGGACATTATAGCTATCCTTGGGTTGGACGAATTGTCGGAAGAGGATCGTTTAACTGTAGCAAGAGCACGAAAAATGGAACGTTTCTTATCACAACCCTTCTTCGTAGCAGAAGTCTTTACTGGTTCTCCAGGGAAATATGTTGGTCTAGCAGAAACAATTAAGGGGTTTCAACTGATCCTTTCCGGAGAATTAGATGGTCTTCCTGAGCAGGCCTTTTATTTGGTAGGTACCATCGATGAAGCTACCGCGAAGGCTATGAACTTAGAAGTGGAGAGCCAGAAATGACTTTTAATCTTTGTGTATTGACTCCTAATCAAATTGTTTGGGATGCAGAAGTGAAAGAAATCATTTTATCTACTAATAGTGGCCAAATTGGTGTATTACCAAATCACGCCCCTATTGCCACCGCTCTAGATATAGGTATATTGAGAATACGTCTTAACGACCAATGGGTAAAAATAGCTCTCATGGGTGGTTTCGCTAGAATAGGCAATAATGAGATCACCATTTTAGTAAATGATGCGGAAAAAGATAGTGACATTGATCCACAAGAAGCTCAGCAAACTCTTGAAATAACTGAAGCTAACTTGAGTAGAGCTGAAGGCAAGAGACAAACAATTGAGGCAAATTTAGCTGTCAAACGAGCTCGGACACGAATGGAGACTCTCGATGTTATTTCACCTCTCCTTGGGACACCCAAATAATCCCACATTTATCCCACGGATTTGGATTCTTCCAATTGAATCCCCGACAATGTAGGGGGAATCTGGGCCAACCCAAAAAGAACTAGAATCCGAGGATTGGGGGGAATAAATACAAAAGATGGTGGGTAGCAAAACTTATGCGATACCAGTGCCTCTGGTATCGAATAAGTTCTACCTACTATTGGATTTGAACCAATGACTCTCGCCGTATGAAAGCAATACTCTAACCACTGGGTTAAGTAGGTCATTTATCATCACAAAGAGAAACAGAAGGGACCCATCATATCGATGGATTGATTATAGACGAAATCTTATTTCTACGCAATACCAATCTTTGGCATGGCAGGAAACAGATCCGAAGCTATCATGTGGGATATTATATTCATCTTGACAAGAAATTCTTTACATACTAAAATAGGTAGCACAAGGGCTATAGCTCAGTTAGGTAGAGCACCTCGTTTACACGCGCGCCAATGTTTTTCAGGGGAGTCCATCATGCAATCAACAGAATTGATATTATGGAGAAATCTAGGTCTTACTCTATGTATTCGAGGAAACAAGAGAACAATAGCTTGACTTTTGGTTCGGTCCGATTTGGGTGTCAATTTTAGGCTACAAATGGACCCCACCGTTGATTTCATAATTGATAAGGTAAATACCCAGTCCATTCAATGCTAGGCATAATTGAGTCTAAGGACCTCAAACTAATATCTTTTCGTCCTATGAACTTTAAGGTGTATAAAGTTTCATATTTGACTCTTTGAGCGGAGCGATAGAGACTTCATTTCACTTAGGTTAATCTAGGCCGGAAGCAGACCTATGTCAAGGTAACTCTTCTTTGAAACACTTTGGATCGCTTTGGATCAGCATTCAAATAATGAATCAGAGCACGTGGAGCCATCTCGTTATCTTTCTGTCAAGAAAAAGTATGGCAAACTATCTGATATTTATATCAGTTGATGAAAGAGCCCAATGCAACAAAAATGCACGTTGGGTCTTTGAAATAGTTCGAATCATTTCGATAATAAAAAGTTTGATCTGTTTTACCGAGAAAGTCTACGGTTCGAATCCGTATAGCCCTAATTTTGAATGAAAATAAATTTCAATAAAAAAAAGACTCACAGAGGACAGCCCAGCCGCCCTTTGCCTACTTTTTCTTTTTTTTGTTCGTTTAATTAACCCGAAGTTCCTCACACAGCCCTTTTTTGAAATATCGTGAACAATTTCTGTGGGGCGAGCCCGCCTATGATAGATCTATATTCATAGACGGAAGGTGCCCTATCTTTTGAGAGTTGCAGATTGCGTAACCGCGGGACGGGGGATAGCGAGAGTCTGGTGAGTCTACTCCGCCTCATGGATCGCCAGTGCTTCTCTTTGAAAGATCCTCAGTTCCTCGATTAAGTGAGAAATTTCTTCCGTTTTTAAGTGGATCTTGCTCTCAAGCTCCGCTTGAAATCGTGACAATTCATCTGAGGAGAGTTGCTGCTTAGATGTTTCATACCTCTTAAGCAAGTCCTTTTGCCATTCTAGGCAAAGTTCCTGATTTTCGCTTAACCGGACATATTTGTCATAGAGTTTCGCACTTAGTCTCATAGCTCGAATTCTCGACTCCTCCGTACTTGACTCCTCCAGTTCAACGCTTCTAAAATTAGGTCCCGATTGAGTTTGTTAGTCTGCTGGTCTTCCAGAAATTGAGAATCGATCCGAGGATCCGAATTTGACTCCTCCTGTTCAACACTTCCAAAATTAGGTACAGATTGAGTTTCTCTGTCAATCTTCTCTTTCAGTACAGCGGAATGACCCTTTGTGAGAACCATGCCGCGAGACCACCTAATAGTTGGGCGTTTTGCCCATTTTTCGTCCATTTTTCCAGTTCCTTCGTCAAGTATGAAACACTCGCGGTCGTTTTTGTCATCTTAGTTTGGGCCGGACTTATCCTCTCATGGAATCGATCCCTTTCATAGCCCCAAGGATGAGGGCCAAATGTAAGATTCCTTGGCACAGATTCGTCATTCTTTGATCCTCCTTTTGGATTTTGTATTAGTCATTCTCCTATTTGATTCTCCTTCTTTGTAGACTTCCGATACATACATAATTCCTAAGTTCGACCCTATTTGTACAAAAAGGAATCAAACCATAATACCCACAGAGGAGAGGACAGCCCAGCCTCTCTTTGCCTACTTTTTCAGTCTTTTTTTGTTCGTTTAATTAACCTGAAGTTTCTCACACAGCCCTTTTTTTGAAATATCGTGAACAATCTCGGTGGGTTGAGCACCCCTTTCGAGGAAATATAGAATAGAGGGAACATTTGAATAGGTTTGCTTCTGTTTCGGATCGTAAAAACCCACTTTCCCGAGATCTCGTCCTTCTCTTCGGGATTGAACATCAATTGCAACGATTCGATAGATGGCTCATTGGGATAGATAGAGATGAACAATGCCCCCCCCTAGAAACGTATAGGAGGTTTTATCCTCGTACGGCTCGAGAAAGAATGATTTGAATTGTATAGTTTATAGTTCCAAATTGATCTCTAATATTTTCAAATTCATTACATTCATTACTATGCTTTGATTCATTTTTTCTTCCGTCCTGAAAAAGAAAAATCATCCGTACTCATAACTCAAGTTGTCTAATTCTCAAAGAGCTAAAAGGAAAATCCTTAGACGTAGCCATTTCATTTATTGAGCTGTCTCTCACCTATTTTGTTTGTCTCGTTTAGAATCCCTTTTGTAATGGTTGAGACAATTAAAAAATGGTGTTTTCTTGTTCCGGGATCCTTTATCTTTGCTTTGAATCATTGGGTTTAGACATTACTTCGATGATTTTTAATCGTTTCAAAATGGCAGCAACGTACCTTTTGCGATTTCTTTCTAGAGAAGAATCATACGAACGGTGGATTCCCGTGTGCTAGACTTATGATCGAAATCCAAATCGTTTTCTCAATTCCAACAAAATCTCCTTGAAACTTTTGTTGAATTCGGATGTTTTCGATTGATTTCTTTCTATATTGAAGATATACTTACGAAGTTTTTACCATTTATTGATTGACACTAACCCTAGACCCTTTTCCCTGAGAAATGAAAAACACTTTTCGTTCTGCTCGAGCTCCATGAGATACTATTTACAACCTAGCAAAAAAGGGTTGATCTAGTGGAACAGAACAAACTATGTCGAGCCAAGAAACATTTTTATTCCGATAAAAAATGGTGGATGTAAGGGTCCACACACGATCATGTCCTTCAAGTCGCACGTTGCTTTCTCCCACATCGTTTTAAACGAAGTTTTACCATAACATACCTCTTGTTTCAAACTCGTATGGAATTGATTCAATATGGAATCATGAATAATCATTGGCTCATATAGGCCCATAGCCCTTGTATACTTTAGACTTTTTTATATGTATTTTATGTGTATAGGTACGCATTTCGATGAGACCACTTAAAAAAAAAAGTGAAGCAGAAGATTCTAAAAACGAGTTTCGAATCGGACTGCTCTGGGACGGAAGGATTCGAACCCTCGAGTACCGGGACCAAAACCCGTTGCCTTACCGCTTGGCCACGCCCCATTTAGGCTTTTATTTCATACTAAGAAACAAGAATATTGTTATTGGGTATTCGTCAATTTCCGCTCAAATCTCTATGAAATAGATTCGATTATTGCTAGGATTTAACACGTGTAGTTGTAGAATCCAACAGAATTTATTGATCATTACATATAATTCAATTAAGATAATGTATCAAAGTATTATTCCTTCTACTCTCGTTTGAGCAGGGAAGGCTTTTTGATTGGGTGATTCAAAGAAAAATAAACATTTTTGGTGTACCTTAATTACTTTATTTTTTTCCTTCTATCATATCACTCAATCAAAATACAATTAAAGAAGGAAATGTTTGTTATGCTGAATATCTTTAGTTTGATCTGTATCTGTCTTAATTCTGCCCTTCATTCAATTAGTTTTGTTTTCGCTAAATTGCCCGAGGCTTACGCTTTTTTGAATCCAATCGTAGATGTTATGCCAGTCATACCTGTTCTCTTTTTGCTCTTAGCCCTTGTTTGGCAAGCTGCTGTAAGTTTTCGATGATATTTTTACGACTGTCTTACCAACATTCCTAGTTTTTTAGGAGAAAAAGATTCTAATAATTGATAAGCTACGACAAGTCTTATATTAGGAACCCTCGATTCACACATAGAAATTTTGGGATCGCCTATTCCTCATTTTTACCTTCTACTTCCAGTGGCCAAGGACCCTACTAGTATTAATTAGGGTCCCCTAATATATATTGTATATAGAGAGAGCTGGGGCATGAAAGAGAATTTTGGTGAAAGAATCTTGTTACAAATGCATTTCTGAAACTGACTTTCTTTTGTAGAAAGCACTTCATTTCTTGGTGTCAAACAAAATAGGATATGCGGTCTAAAAATGGATAATCTATTCTCCCTTTTTCCAAAAATGATCTTGGAGATTTTGTAATGCTTACTCTCAAACTCTTCGTTTACACAGTAGTGATATTCTTTGTTTCTCTCTTCATCTTTGGATTCCTATCTAATGATCCAGGACGTAATCCTGGGCGTGAAGAATAAAAAAGGCGGTTTTTTTTCCTTGCTCAATTTCCCAATTTTGTTATGATTTTCGCTATTCTAGACAGTGAACTATGCTAAAATCAGAGAAAATAGTTCGGATTTTTTATTTTTATTTTAAAAGGAAAATCTCAAGTCATCAGAGGAGACGGAAAGAGAGGGATTCGAACCCTCGGTACGAATAAGTCGTACAACAGATTAGCAATCCGCCGCTTTCGTCCACTCAGCCATCTCTCCCACTTGAAAAAGGAGAATTACCCTGGTATGATTATGCATTAAATCAAAAAAGTCTTTCTTTATTTTTGATTTAATGATTTCATTTAATCTTTCGTTTTGATTCTATACTATAGACTATAAAGACTCATTAGATCCTAATTTCGATAGAGATTTATTTGATTAGTAATTTCATTCGAATTCCATTTCAATACCGAGGATATTTCCCATAGAAAAAAGGAAAGAAGCTTTCTTTCGTCTAAAAGATTTTTTGATAC